CTATGGAATGGGAAGGAAGTTAATACGTATATAAGCTATGGAAGCATAAGTGCAAACCCTACTCTTTTCTGGTGAAGCCCCTTCTGTTCACCGAGAATGGGAATATCCGCACGTATCATCTATCAATCTCTAGATCCGGCTAAACCCTCAATCCCTAGCTTAATGACTTGAATGTCCCGAATGACTCGAATCTATTGTTTGGCCTGGATGTTCCCCCGCGTGGTTCTGCCTCAATCGCGTAAGTGGTATTGCTCCCTAGTATTGCCTCCTATTAAAGCTCGCCATTCTCTAATCCTCCCCCCTAATGATGGCATGGATTCTGTTCCCCGCCTCTCTCTATCTGGTTCGGAGCGTATCGAATGGAATAGAGTGCATAACCCTCAGCTGCCTCACCCCTGCATCATTATCTGCCCTCTATGATTGCGTATATTCCTCTCTGAGGCGAGCAAGTCCCGCGGGTTCAAGTCGAGGCTGGATCCGTAATGAATAGGGGCTGAAACGAGAATGCCGCTTCGGGAAAGGAGCTAAGAGCTAACCCTTACCCATCCCTGCTTCAATGAATAGTAGGGCTTTACTATTGGCAGATCGGACTTTCAAGGGTTCTCTCCCGATGCCAGGTGTTGGCCTTATATCCCCGCCTTATTCTTTAATGGTGGACGTGCCCTCTCATTCCGGATCGGCTACTCAAACTCTTTGTCGCCGGTTTCAAGTAGACTAGCTACAAGCGAGTATAAGACGATCTGTGAGCAACATCCGACTCCATCTCTTCCTTTGGGCGATTCTCGCCTAGTTTTGTTGAACTCAAACTAGAGTTGGTAGGATATTGATAACTGACATGAGTAGGACCAAGGAGAATAGGTGAATTGCCCCAAGCCTTCTCTTCTTTAAAGCATGGATATCTCTTTCAACTAGCTCTATTGATGTATTTCATTCAATTACCCTGCGGATACTATTCGTTAGGTTCTGCTCTGGAAGCTGCTTGGTGGAATTCCTCAAAGTAGTAGAATGAAGGTACTCGGGTCTAGTTCGATTGCTTTACGGAATGAGTTCTCCATTGACTTCTCTCTTTACCCCTTTGCATATGTTCCTAAATGGGTGTGCACCTCCAGATGGGCAGGGGCCGGCCTCCCATTCTCTTATGCAGCATTTATTAGCATTAGCTTAGCTGGGTTGGGTGGATCGTGCCCTCTCTCGACCCTCCGTTTCTCATATGTCTTTATGAAAGCCTCTCGCCTTTCGAGATCCGGTCCATCATCAACTCAGTCAGATCTTCTTGTTTGCCCGCTTTGACCTTTAACGGATTTGATCGGCATTTCGTGCCTGCAGCCCTGCGGAATTCGACCTTTTATCAGCTGGTTGGGTAGCGTAGTAAGGTTAGAGGCGCAACTAGAAGAGTTGGCCCTATATTTCTATTTATTTTTCAATTCGATTGCAGTCTCCGAAGTCCTTCTTGATCGATGGTCCCCATTAGCAGCCGCTTTTTTTGGAAGGCGAGGTACTCATGTGTGATCGCGGATTCCACGGTAGCAGTAGTTCTAGCTCTACATTAGGAGCACGGGGGCTCTATCTATCTAAAGGAGGTACGGACCCCTCCCATAGTACGGCACGATGCAGCTGAAAAACGTAAGCCCTTGTATAGGTTGGGCGCTAGCGCGGCTCGCTTCGCTTTTGTTGCGGAGCTCACTGCTTTTCATTTTGATAGGAGTAGTCGGTGCTATGGCAGTGGTTTGCCTCCTAGATCTGACGATTCTCAGTGACGATCCACATCGGTTGTTGTTGGCTGTTATGCGTCTTGTGCTGATCTGGTAACTGTCCTAGGGGAATAGGAAGTGGCGGTAGTGATGGAAGTGGTGCATCGGGAAATCGGAGAATTCATTCTAGTACTAAAACTATCCCGTCAGTCAGAGGGAAGCAAGAGTGCCTATGGGTAAATCGTTAGTTCCAAGCAGGGAATTGGCTGTTCCACACCGCATAGCTGTCAGCTAAAGTGGGAATCAAAAGTTGACTAGTTTAGGAGCCATATTCTCGAGACTTCCCTTCCCGCTTCGCTAAGGAAGCTTTTCCTTCTTCAAGTATTCCCCGAAAGCATGGTACGGATTGTTTGGTACTCTTTCCCCGATCGAACAAGCAAGGGGTGAGCAGCGACTAGCTATGGACTTTTCTCGCTTCCTGTCTCCCCGGTTGTCATGTCACATCGCCGGATGACCTATAGCCTTTTCGCGCAGCCCTTTTCTTGCTTGGAAGCAACCAACGGCATCAATTAAAGGCTTTCTTGCTGAGATCACTAGCGGAAGAGACCTGGCCCCTCTATCCCCGCCTGACCTCTCTGTCCCCGGACGCTTTCCCTAAGCTGAGAGTGCTAGCTAGCTGCCAAATGAAAGCGAAGCTCCCCACATCCCATAGGACTAAGATAGGGTCTGCAACTCTCGTTGATCCCCTTGAAGAGAATGGGCTCTTGTCCTGCTGCTTTCGGTTAGGGGATCGAAGAAAAGCACGGAACTTGTTCTAAAGAAGAGACCAGTGATCTCATCTCGACACATCCCTTATGTCGTCTTTTCGTGTGAGAGAAGTTACTCTAAGCCCGAATCCGACAGAGAATCATCTTCAGTTTCGGGAATAGGATCAGACAGTGAAAGACATTTATTTCCTTCCGGGCTATCACCTTTAACAGCAAGAGCACTGGCTTTGACATCTCCCGCTGGCTTTCTTCTTGAACCGCTATCTCAAAAGGCAGATTCATCTCTTAGTGCCACGAAGGGGGGAATCCTATTTGAGAGAAATAGAAAGGTTATTATAGCGACCAAGGGACGGACTGGGTATCCATCCACATCCAATCTATCCGCTTACCGGCTTGCTTGTGACCCTACTAGAGGTGAAAGCGCATTTGGTCTTGCTTCCTCAAACCTATACTCCGAAAGATCCTTCCTTAACCGAAAGCTCAAGCAATCCAATCGAACTCCTGCAGCTGCGGCAAGTAATGCCAAAAAGGGGCCCTCTTTCTAGCTCCGCTATCTCACTTTCATCTGATTCATAAAGGCGATCAAGTTCTCTTATGAGATTCCGAAAGTTCTGTTCATTAACAGAGGCAAATCTTTTTTCACGGGAAGCCAAGCCAAGTAAACATGGATGAGCGCGACCTATGGTAAGATAGCTTTTAATCTACGTTCTTTCTGATTGAGAGGTATCGGAAGACACGAACAAATGAAGAAAGCAATTCCTACGATCGAAAGGCATAGGTTCCTGGGATTGAATCTGATTCTTCTTCAGATTGATTTCAGGCAAATTGAAAACCAACCACTCGAGCAAGTTGCAGGACAAGAGCCCACCAATCCTTCTTCAACCTTTTGGATCCATGTCCCGTCCCCAGAATCCAGTAATGGAAGATCCTTTTAGCCAAAATCAATGGTATGCCTATGCCTGCTTACCTACTAAAGCGGATTCGCCAAGTCATCCTGGATTTTCTGTTAAAGGGCCCACTTCGTAAGATGAATTTTGAGGAAACTACTTTTGATCGGAACGAGGCTGGCTCTGACTTACCTTCTTCTTTGAATCACCTAGCCAAAAAAACCTCCTATTGCCCCGCCCCATCGTTCTGGTCTTCTGGGCTTTATCTTCTCCTCGGGCCGAAGAGAGACGGAGACTGGTGATATCGACCACTATTTATGAGGAGTTTTAGTGTAATGAATTTCCCTCAAGCACAGATTGGATGCTCTTGGGGGTGGATACGTGACTTGATTTAGGGTCCGCTTTCTCATCTACTTTAGGAAAAAAACTTTCGAGTCAGCATCCTCTTTGATTTACAGGGATAAGTATCGGATTATTTTCCGAAATTTCTAAATGCGCTTTTCTTAGTTCTTCTTTTCGACCAATCATGGAAAGGAGGCCAAAAAGAAGTCGTCAAGGTTTTCTTCTTCTTAGGTTTGATGTGATGGGCTTGCCCTAAATAAGCTCTTAAGGGAGGACCCCATTTCTCTAGGACCTAACCCTATTCCTGGTCAGCCGGAGGAATAAGAAGAACCAAATCCTTCGCTTTATGTGAGTAAGCTTCCCCCCTTTCGGAATCAACTGGGCGATTTGACTATCGATCAGGTGTGGGGAAGAATCTCTTTTCCCTTGATTTCTGAAACCGAGCCTCCTTCGATCGCTTTACTTCAACCTTCGGTCATGGAACAGGCAAGCTATCAACTCCTGCCTATACTATCACAGGCATACAGACATACTAATGCACCCACCAATCGTGGGCCTACTATTCACCTCCGACTAATTCCTCAAATAAAGCTTCACAGCCGGAGGGAATAGAACAAGAGAGATGAAACCTCCTACCAATCAATCTATTCCCAAGCCGATGCTTTGGGTTACTTGCCCTGCTTTCGGGGTGGTCAACTGCCCTACTTGTTCCCCTGCTTTTGGTTGCCTACTAGCTCCTACCACCCCTTCCACCTCTACTATTATTCGTATTCGCACGCATGCGCCTGTACTATTTATAGCATTCACTTCTCTTATGATCCGCTTAACATCCTAACCAATGCTAGCCACCGAAAAGCTACACACGTTATGTTACTACCGCCGCCGATAATGGAAGACTAGACCTATCAAGTATAATGCCAGAAGATGTATTCACAGACTGGGGTGCGTACCTATTCCCCACCAACAAAGATCACTTCCAGCACTACTACAGAGGCGTACCACCACTTCCTATTTCCCTAGGACAGTTACCACATCGGACTACAAATCCAATTAGCTTTAGGCATGCCATCCCCTTTCGGACAACTACTATTATTCGCGCACCTACCATTAGCGCATCCACCGACTACCAGCTACAGATCGTACCATAGCTACTGTTACGGGAACCCTCGGACAAGGAACAAGAGAAAGAGAAGGATCTGAAAGAAGATTTATTTTCATGACAGGTCTTGGCCCTACCACCATCACTTCCTGGAACGGGGGGAAGATAGCTTAGCAGCAGACTATTTGTTCTTCCCGCCTTTTTGAGGGAATAGAACAATAACGATGTGGGAAACGATACAGATGAGGAAGGCTCTGAAAGACCTATCCAAAACTAAACCTTAGCTAAGAGAATCTCACGAAAAAGGAAGCAAATGAGCAATCGCATCAAGACCCGAAAACGCATTCGAATGCCCTGGAGAGACCTATTGAAAGAAAGCTTGGCGAGACATCAGAAGAGGAAAGCCTTAATTCAGTTAGGGCAGCGGTATGGTATGAAATCGGTTATGAAGCGCGGGATCACTCGACGAAGAATCCGAGGCAGTTGACTCATCCGACTAAGAATCCGAGTCCGAGTCCGACCCCGATCCATACTTAGTAGAGTGTTTACAAAGGTACCCCTAATGTGCTTGAAGAGCCGCCTCCTTCCGTCACATCCGAAGAAGGAACCGGAACCAGAACTGGGAGGGAAGCTATCCCAGCTCTTTCAGTTCAGGTGCAGTTGACGAAGGAAGAAGCCAGAAAGGCTATAGAATTGTATTACGCTATGTCTATGGATGATTCCATATTGGGTTACTAAAAAGTGAATTGATGATTCTGCGCTAGCTTGGGCGGAACATGGAAGTACAATTTAGGGAATTTATAAGGACTAAACGTACTGATGAAAGATAAAGCTTAGGAAACGAAATCATAGCTAAGGAGAATCCTTCGTTTGAGGAAACAGATGAAAAATCAGTCATGAACCAAACCCCAGTTTTCAGGCTCTCATGAAGCCTTAGGGCGAAAGCTATTATTCCTCTCACATTGGGAACTTCGCTCACTTCCTCAAACACTTGAGACTTGAGACTGAGGTTCTTTTAAACAATACATCTATGACTAGAGAATTAGGTATAGGAAGAATAGATCTAGCAATACAATCACCAAACTATTAACACTTCCAATACCCATACCTGCACCCATACCATCAACTCAAAGGAAAACCATTTCGTCACCCCTTAAGGGCGGGAGCCTAACTGCAACTAAAACTATTACCAGAAAGACACCTCTACTGGCCCGCGTACTATTTCCCCAGCTAAAATCCCCTCCTACACTTTCGAACTCCTACGCATTGGAAATGAAGCAGACAGTCACCATTACCAGAAGACCAGCGACCAACTAATGGTTCTTTTCTTACTTAAGACTCAGGGAAAGGAACAAGAGTCAAAACTGAGACTAAGAGGAAGATTGAGTATAAAAAAGCTTACGGGAGGGAGGAATGGTGCCTATTACTATGTGTTACCAGCTACTTGCCTTAAGAAAAAAGAGGGATTTACTGTAACTGTACTCTCAATAGGGAATATATATTTCCACTACTACCTATACACACTGTAGATTCGCCAACTACCGATGGGGATCGACACTACTTCCAACACTAAGATTTGGCTTAGACTAAAGCTACAATCAACATTCGAAACGAGAAAACTACTATTACTTGCACGCGTACTACTACTGCCCCTGTCTTACCTCCTCTTCCGGTCTAAGAACAAGAGAGCTAACACGTACTACCAATAAGATAATTCTACTTTCGCTAGGTAAAAACCTCCTCTACCAGCTGCAGACTCTGTCTTAGTGCTTCCCTTCGGCTAAGGAAGAAGAGTCCTAACACCTGCTAACAAGAAGATTTTTTATCACTACAGGGCGCCGTCCTTGGCAACGCAGCAGACAGTTCCTTTAGTGCATTAGACCTGGAAAACTCGACCGGAGGTGCTTTGCTTTCAGGAGTCTGAGTTCCAGGAATAATTAATCAAAGACAACACTGCCGATTCCCCTTTAAGAATTCCCCCCTTTAAGCTTTAAGCTACCTTTAAGCCACTCTAGTTTCAGTTTTCACTTAACAGTTTCTAGTTAACATTTTCTAGGACGCCTTAAAAGAAAAGGAAAAAGAGACAAGTAAACCCCTAAAAAGAAAGAAAGGTAGTTACAGGACGATCCTTCGCCGCGAGAACTAATATCTATCGGGGGAGCTACCAATATGGAAAAGAGAGAATGGTAGTCACGCATGCGGGAAAGACTCAAAATGAAAGCAAGCAACTAATAGACTTCGCGAACCCCTGACAGTACTCTATCTCGCACGCAGACTACTGACGGAAACAATACATACTAGCCATACGAGTTCGGTTCACCTGCACTGACAGCCGCTTAGCAACTAAGCCCTAATAGACACTAATTAACCAATAGCTGAAAACCAATACTAAGCCCCTTGCGTCGTCTAACTTCCTTCTCTTCTGTCTTAGATAGGCTTGAGGGCTCTACTCAAGAGAGGGGTGAGTGAGCAAGGCGGACTTGTGTAGGAGAGAGGTCCGTTGCACAAGTGCCGCGCGGGCAAGTTAGCTAGGCAAGCTAGAAGTCCGTGACACCTGGTATCAGAGCGAGGTTGTGCTTGGAGCCATGGCATCCTCAAAGGTTACTGACCCAAGGCCGTCTGACGATCAACCTAAGAAGAGGTCCAAGTCAGCGGAGCGTGTAGCATTGGAGACAGGCGTGGGAGAATTGAAGCTCAATGTGGCGGATGGAGAGGAAGATCTTAAGGAGCTTGAAGCCAACCAAGAAGGACTTGAGAGTGCCTTCGACGATTGCCTTGGATCCTTACTCGCTGTTGGGATAGGAATGAAGCCAGTGTCCCTTCCAGTCCGATCAGATGTGGCATTACCGGGTAACTATAAATTGAATATAAGAAAAGAAGGAAGATGAGGGTTAACTTCAATGGAGAAAGAAAGCACTCGATGATCAGTTCTCTACCGGGACAAAGAAGATGATCACTAGCAGAGATAGCAATTCGAACCTTATAGTATCCCTACAGTGAGGGAGACTTCCCGTGTCCTACTTCCTTTGAATGAACACAAACCAATCATGTAATCATCTATAGATAGATCATTGTTGGAACATGATCCGATCTTCGAGAAGTAGTGCTATGATCCTTCCATCCCTTTTCTTTCGTGATACGAAAGAAAAGAGGTACCCGTCCCTCAACGAGAAGTCTTTAGGAGACCTGTTACCGTGCTACTCTTCACTGGTTAGAGATCTAACTTCATGGGTGACAGCCAGGGAAAATCCTCTCATCAACGGGACGGACACAAAGAGGTTCTTTTTTTTTTCCTAGAAAAAGTGTGGAGAATGATCGAACGGAGAAAGAGAGAATCATGCGCAACAGGCTTCTGCTAGGCAATAGGGCTAGACTCTGACTGACTGACTAAGGATTTTCAGGGAGCTCGGAGCCTGATGCCCCTCGCCGTCTTGGCAAGGTTTGGCAATGAGACTCAGTTTTACATCCATCGAAAGCGGAGAGACCGAAGGCTGGTTGTAAATCAGCAGCATCCATTCTTTCGTAGTCTTGTTTGGTAGTAGGAAAGCGTAACCTAAGCGCAACAACGAGCTTCCGCCAGACAATTGGACCGCTCACTACTGGGACTATTACTGGGAGACTGATCATCCATAGGTGCGTCAGCGGCTATACTATAGAGTTTCGGTTTCTTCACTTCACAGGGGGGCTGGGCTATTCATTACCGAGCTACTCTACGTATTGGTAGGACTATAACCCTATCTTAGAAATCCCCTCTTCATCGGGTCAGGCTGAAAAGGCCTCGTTCTGCCTTCCTGGAAAAATGTAGTGTCCTATTCTGCCGCTTCGGGTGCCTCAGCTGCTTTGTATGATTCATATGAAGCAATCGGATGCGTCTACCTCTGCGTATTCGTATGCTTATGCCTCTTCAGCTTAGGAGGCTTGCCCGGCTTCGTCCTATGAGGCTGTAGTTGCACTTTCTTGTGCTCTATCCCCCTTACCTGTTGAGTTTTGAGTCGAAACAAAAACCTCTGTCCCTTACAACTCTTTTCCTACCCACCGCCCTTGTTTCAAAGCTAGCTTCAAGTTCTAGGGACGGAGTCGAAGATCAATCCTCAGGCTCTGGGGAGTGACTTCGCATTGGTTGTCTTATGGTAGCCATACCAACAAGGTCTCGTGAAGAGCCAGATCCGTAACACTCACAATACACGGCTCAATTAGCACTAACTACAACAAATGAAAAGGAATTCGCTCCAAAGAAAAGACGCTTTTAATCGCTCTGCAGGGACGATCTGGTCGAGATGTGGTGTCAAATCACTTCGATGAGGGATCGCTATGCCACCTGTCCTTATACTGGGCATACTCTGTTGCTAAGCTCACAGTAGGTCAGAGAGGCCTGGGACCTTCCTTTCATGGAAATAGGCTCTTTATTTCCCTCTTCCCTTCTTCAGCCAAAAAAGCCTTGTTATTCGTTATCGCTTCTTCTTTCTCTTCAGATTTGGAATCAATCTCTCTAGACCCAGCTTGAAGATCTAAGTTTTTTATAGTCTAGTAACCTCTTTCTCTTAAGGATAAACCGATGGAACGAGGTCTCTACGCCTGTGACCTGAACTGCTCGCTCAATGCGCGTTAGATGCTCCTATATTGCGCTTCCTTCTATAAATATAACATTTTAATGTTTTTCGCACAGCAGGAGATCGAAAGCACGAGTTCGACCTCGATGTAGTGAGTTCTGAGACGGGTAGGTAATTGAATAGTACATTCCCAAAAACTTTCTATCCATTGGCAACTCAGAGCAGAGGAAGAGGGTAGGAGGTGACCTAGAATAGGGCTGATCCAGGTAGCGCAGCATCCTTTTGTGCTTAATGCTTGGTAGGAGCTGAGCATACGCTAGAATCACGCGCAACGAAGCGGTCGAGGGGCAGGGAGGGAGCCGCTAGGGATGTTTGAAACTAAAGTTTAGCATCTGGGTCTTTCTACAGATAGTTAACGCTATTCTCTTAACGCTTTTCTAAAGCTATTTCTATAGCTATTTCCTTCTTCCTTCCCCACCCGAACCAACCCACCTTGCTCAAAGATTGAAGTTTCGCAGCATTGATTTCTTTGCATTCTCGGAACCAACACCAGACACTTAACACCAACCCAAGCGAGATGAACGACTGGTTTGCTATGAGACCCACCGCCCTTGGTTGGCTACTGTACTGGTTCACATCATTCCCTTCCCCTCTTTGGTTGGTAATACAACCGAAATAAGGCGAGGCGAGACCGGAGTCCATAGTGGACTCTCTTCATTCGTTGTGGTAACACAGAGTGAGAAGAGTATCATGACAAACTTTTCGAGCTTTCAATTTCTTAGTATAATCGAAAGGCTTGGGCTGCGCTCGTGGCGGCGTGCCTTGGAAAGCACGCGGTGCATAGTTGGGCTTCTAAACAAGGTCCAGCTGTGCCTCTCTGGTTGCCTCACGAAGGAGTATTGTATTGGGATATACATTGTGGCAAAGTGGATTAGGATGATGTCACGGAAAGCAGGATTGCTTTCAACCGCGTTATATTTAAAATGTTGCGCGGTAGCCTTAATGCGAGTACGGGCGGGCAGCTTTGAGTTGCATATGCCTTTGCCGCATCCGATATCCCTAACCAGAGGATAGGAAGACGGGTGATTCCGGCGTTTCATCGCCGGCTCATTCGTATGGGAGGTCGGTGATAGACTGGTGAGATTCTATCTCTCGGTCTTCTCGTTGGGGAAGCTGGTGGTTGTTGCCAAGCGCAATGACTATCAATATGCTTCTATTGTTGGATCCTTCTCAAAAGAATGGACCGAAGCTTGTCTTCGGGCCCGGTACTCTCTTTCGTCGGTATGCCCCTTGGACATTCGAGATTCCCATGAATCTCGGGTTCAAGTGGTTACCTCTTTGGTCAGCTGGCGCGGTGTCTGGAAGGTGTGGTGGCCTTGCAGGCCGGACCCCCTTTCACACGTGCCTATGGTAGCTCTATGCTATCGCCTTCTGGCGGTTTCTTGTGGGCTGTCATAACTTGTATCGTCCATGGGTCCAGTACCCAGGTTCCGACAAACGAGTGCTGGCTAAGACCGAGTGGTTTCACCGCTTGGGCGAAAGTTATCCTTTCCTCTATGTCTATCCCCTTTTCCGCGTATTCGCAAGTCCATACACTATTTATGCGGAGGGTGTTGACCGCCCGATACCGCAAGTGACGGAGAAGAAAGCGGTGGCTTTCTTGGACACCTTGCTGTACGAGGTTTTCCTCAAGCTAGGGGAATCAGTATAATCGTTTAAACAGTTGTAACTCTATGGGTAGGGGGAATACGCTTAAAGAGTGGTACGTTGGCAATTCAAGCCGCGGATCTTGAAGGTTGTGGGTGGGATAATAGACGCCACACTACGGTCGAATGAAGGTCGCCCTACCTAATATCAGGGGCTCTAGATATCGATTACGAGGTGGTAGTTTTCGAACAGGAAGGAATGGTGCTTAGCGAGCTGCTAGATGCTCCTACCTTTGTCTCCGTCCCCGTTCCTTCCACTTATGCCTCTGCAGTGGATGGTGCCTCTGACTCAGACGCTTTCTCGGATGCCTTTGCCGGGAGCCAGCCTGTCCCAGTCCTTGGCTTTGCCTCCGATGTCCGCACCTTGGACTTTGCCCTCTACCAATGCTTCTGAATTACCTGCTTCACCGACGGAACCAACTGTAGAACCAACTGCGTAATATGCCCCTGCCTACGTTACTCATGCTTCTGGATCAATGGTGAGGATGGACCTGGAACTGGCACAGCCTACCGATATGCATAAACCCTGAACACGCTATCCCCTATATATCCCACCCCCCAACTCGATCTGGGTCAATAGATGGAACTGTGAACGGGACTGACTGTGTATATGACTCTGATAGAGACATAGAGTGGGGTCGTTACGCACCCGAGACATTTGCACGTCGGATCTGCTGTCTCTGTGCCTACCTATGGCTATGGAATTGGAAGGGATGGGAATAGATCTACTGGCCTCGGAACCGAGCGAAGGAATTCCACTCTGCTGGGACGGTTCAGGATGAACCGAGTATTTCATGGGCTCTGTTTCTGTATCTGGGTAGGGCTATGTTTTTCGATCCCAATAGGGAGGATGATGGGATGGTAAGTCAACTGCTTAAGGCGCTGCCTGCCTCTGCTACCATCTTCGACTCTATCCCTGATGCCTTTGGCTTTGGTTACCTACTGGACGCGCCGGGGAGGTTACCACCAAACGCAAGGGAGGACAAACAGAGGGAGCGGAGCACAAAGCCAGCCCTGGGAAAGTAGCACGGAACCCTGGCCCTATTTCACGAGGTTGCACTGACGTAGACAGATTTTGATAAAACCTACTTTTAGTGACCTTTCTTCTACTAGACTAGCTAGTAGTACGATCAACTAAAAACCATCGATAGACCCGCTTCCATCGCTTCTTCAAGACCTATGCACTTCTTCCTCCGTCCCGGCCGTTGCCGAGCAAGTCTTCTCTTCTTTGCCACCCCTTCTACTTAGCTTCGCTACCTCACTCCATGAACACTAGGCGAGGCTTTTATTCGCAATAGCAGCCTCTGCCTACTAATCCTTGCTTTCTCTGCCGGGATGGGTGGGGATAGGTTTTTTTGGGGGCAGGACTGACCAACAGAGATTCAGCTAGACGTCCGCAATGGGAAGTAAGCGCATCAGGGAGATGGACGGATGAAACAGAGCAAGGGAAGGCTTTCACTTTTCTTTTGATTGAAGGATGAACAGAAAATGCCATGTCGGGAATAGGGGGCCTTCTCTCATGAAATCTTGGAACATCGCCTTCTGCACATCCGAATGAACATCTCGCCATTCGCTTATCCCCGTCGGGGGAGGGAGTTGGTTGTTTGAACAACTCTTCGAGATCTCTCTGGCACATGCCACTATTTTTTCTATGGATGAAGCGGATCGGACAGAAAATATGAAAAGGTGCATTTCATAATCATAAAGAATGAACCTCCGACCGACCGGCTAGCAGCGGCGGCCTCCCACACGACCTTCTCTTACTGATGATGATGGGCTAAGGGCAAGTCCACTATTCCATCTCCATTGATTGCATAGAGCCATCTTCGGTTCCTCCTGCTCTGGGGTCAGACTTTTTATCCGTTCCATCTCGACGGTTCCAAAGCCGAACAACGAGAGATGGCTTCGTTCCCTTCCCGGATTCAGATAATGGATTGGAGGCTAGGGTGCATAAAAGATATAGATTCCCTCGCTTTCTACTTAACCGGATGTACAACGAGCGGAAGCGAAGGGCTTCACAGAAGCCCAAGCGGGAGCGGAAGGGGAACTAATAGAGATTCAAGCGGTCCCACAAGCTAGCGAGCAAAGCGAACAATAGAAAACCAGTCCATTACCGGCTTGGCTGTCAGGCTTGAATATCCGATCCTGCCTTCCCTCCCTCAGGTCAGTAAGGTAAGTCTCTTCTGTTCGAGCAGGAAATAGAAGAAGATAGCTTCATTCCTGTGCGTTCCCTCTGGGCAGTCAGTTTTGGTTATGGTATGCCCTGGAAGCGGGAGTGAAGTCCCTCTCGGGGAGAGGGCTGCTGAACGATAGCAGTCACAATTGGATGAAGGAGATCGTGTCTTCCTCACCCGCTTGCTTGGCCGTCTGGATTTATTCAAAAAAGATTCCAGTTCAGGAGGCCTCGGTAACAGCATAGAGGTAATAGAGCTCTTTCCGTACAGTTCTCACTTCTCTTAGTATCCTTTCCTCTAAATTCAATCTAAATGAGGTCGTTTTAGCTCCCGGGGGTGGGAATAGCCATTATTTGCTTTTAAGGCTTGGAGCGGTCTCGCCCTTTTTGGACAGTTGACTTAACGCCAACCTGATCGACTATCTTGTTTTAAACCATTCGCTTATTTCTTTCCTTGCTCTAATCCGACTTTTCTCATAAGCTATGCAGATGATCTCTTTTTCAGGTGGATAAAGAAGGGTTGGTGAGTCAAGTGACGGGCTAGGCCCACTGTGATGAGAGATCAATCAAATCGAGATTAGGTTGGTTTTTTCAGTGTCTTTCTCTCGGGAGGTCTCGGTTTCGGTTGGTAGCCTTGCCTTCCTAGCCGCTGCCTTGCTTTAGAGCAGTTAACAGGACGGGCATTAGTCCAGTAAAGGTGCAACGGGCATTACATTAAAATATTTTCAATGGATACGAGTGAAAGAAGTTTTGAAGTGGAGCTTATCTCCTTTGAAGCTGCTTCCTGTTAAGAGGAAACTTCAATGTTGACGCGCTTTCATTAGCGGACTTCCCCCCTTCTCCGAAGATCAGTAGTTAACCCAGCCTGCCTTCCTTTGAAGCTGCTTTGACTCTCTTGCCCTAGTTTACTCTCAAGTCCAGTAGGTGCTTTCTTCCTCGGCCTAGCTCTAGTTGCGCTATTGCGCTATTAAGGGCTGGGTGCATCTGTAGGGCGGGGGGCAGCAGTACGGCTTGTCTTACGACGCTGTGATGAAAGCCTGCCTTATGGACTCTTTTGATAAGGGAAGGGAGGAATCCTATAGAATTCAATGTTGCCGTTCGAATCCAAAGCGTCAAATAGTGTAGCTTGTTTGGGAGTGGTGCTACGAGGAGTAGAGAGAACCAGGCATAATAAAAGTCAGATCCGATAAGCCATGGAATAAGCATTAGTTGCTATAGTCAGATTGGCATTAGCTGTTCCATCCGTGCCCTACCGAGTGGCCATCTTGATATTCGTATTAGAGGAAGCCAGCTTAAAAACGGTAATATCTTCAACTAAAGCCTACAACCCCCGCCTCTGCTTCCGCTTCCTTAGCGTAGTCTCAATCCATAGCTGAGTTCTTTCGTTCCGAGGGTGAGGATCAAGGGTTGGTCGAGCTGAAGCAGCAGCCTTACTCCACGCCTAGACCCGGAAAAAAGAGAGATTCTGTTCTCCACCACCTGCCTACTGTCCTGTCCCTATACAGCCGACAGCCTCTCTCTTCTCTGTCCTCAAGCACCACCTTACCTAAAGCTGCCTCCTCTCTAACCCTTCCCTTAAGAGCCTAAACCGCACCACTGAAAGTATAGATTGATCCACCACTCCTATTTATGGATTCTCAACTATCAGTCAGTGGTGCACCCAATCCACTCTTCCGCTTCTTCCATTCCTTCTGATGCCAGTGCAAGGCCGGGCTATTCGTTCCATCGTTAACAGCCATCCGAAGTGAAAAGGATTGGATCAGGAGGTTGCCTAGCCACTGCCTAGCCACTAACAGAGCTAGGCAGTGATGGATCGTCCTGCCCAAGCCATGAGAGGAAGGAGAAGTCGATGGAGGAAAGAGCGAGGCGAGTCGAAGGAGGAATATCAACTAGCTGATTCCCCTAAAAAAGGAATACCTATATATTGGATCGAAGGATTGATGATTTTAGGGGTGGGAGCAAGCGAGCAACAAGGGCAGGGATAACCAGACATTCCTCATCTTTCTCCGCTCCCATCACAGAAGCGTTTATTTCCAATATGCGCCTCGGCCTCTCATTCCTCTTATCGTATCGTAGATCCGAGCCGGAATGGGGGAAGGCACAGCTTTCATCATCGATGGATGGGACGGGAGTCAAAACAAGGAAGGTTGGGAATGAACACATGGGTGGCCACCTTTCCCGAACCGGTCCGCTATAGCTGAATAATGGTTCCTCTCCTTCTTTCTGGAAGAGTAGTACTCTGCAAGAGATTTGTCACCCTGAGAACTGATCACGCCTGTGCCTGCTTCAGCTCATAAACTCTAGCAATGTTGTTCTGTTCTGAGTCAGTCTCTACCACGGAGTCCCATATCTCCTTAGCGGTATTTGCAAACAGTAGACCATCGCTAACGGTAGGTTCCATAGAGTTGAGAAGCCAAGACATCACAAGATGGTTTTCAGCTTCCCACTCTCCATAACTCGGAGTAGTAGCTGTGAGTGCATGGTTGGTCCTGAACCAGAGATGAGGGAAGGAAATGTATACCTGGGTTCAACTGTTGATATTGGGTTTATGAGTTGCTTGAACCGACTCATTCGAAAGCAATGAATGCAACATGATGAAAGACAAGGCACTGGAACTGATTGCTGAGAAGGGATCTTGTTCAGCGAGCATTGTCCCAGATTCAGCGGGCGAACTCGGGGGACAGCGCAAGAACCTGGGCATCCCGGCGACGGAAAGATTTCGATTATATCTGTTGTGTTAGCAAATCATACGAGTCATAGTCTTGTTGTTACTCTGAGTCCGTGATTAGTCAGCAGAAAGAAGAAGGCTATCTATCCATTAGTTGTCATCTCCTACTAGTCGCCATCTCCATCCCCCCACCTCCTCGATGACCGATCCCGAATTCCTCCCAAAGTCTGATTTCCTTACCTATCCCCCAAAAATGACCCCCCTCTTGCAACTCACCGAAGAAAGAAAGGGCCTTGTAACACCGATGTGAAAGGAAAGCGAATGGAAAGGCCCCCACCAGCCCAGAAAAAAACCACTCCCCAGCTGTCGATGTTGATGATGTCAGGATCAATGACCTGTTCAGCTTTCTGTGGTCGACAACCGGATCAGAGGAGTGAGTACTAATCATCGATACACTCCTCTTTCTATCTTTCTCACGCCTTTGATCAATAGGAAAGCCAGGGGCCGTTCAGTGGTTCATTCCTAAGTGAGTATGATAGGCGAGGTGACGATTCGTCCCTCCAACTCTATTTACGGAAAAACCGGGACATTCCATCGAATTGGAGGAGATCGATCAGCTTGAGATGGAATGCAATAACCAAAAAGTCATTTGTGTTCCAGCCAAAAAACGTGAGCGCCTCGCGCGATACGGCTTTTGGCTCCTCCTGCTCCATAAAGATTCTAACATTGTTAGTTCCATCCTCCGAAAGTCACTATTGAGATCGTGGACTCTTTCCTGGGGGAGGCGAGGCGTTGAGCCTGTTAAAGGAGAGGTTGCTATTGCTTTCTTGATCGATTGGTCCGGTTGTTGATGGCTATTCCAAATCCGATGGTTGGCTTTCTTTCCCATTCTATACTTATAGTGAGTTGAGCATAGGGGAAAGTTCCCAATAACACGAGAGAAGCCCATAATGGACCAGACGACCCGCAGAGACGAGAGAAGTAGCTGACAGCGCCTCAAAAAAAATCTTCCCTGAGGTGATAGTTACTTACTATAAATAAAATAAAAAGAAAAACTGTGCCAAATACGACTTCGTCCTTATGGAAGGTCTGGAGTATGCAGCCCTACTTGGGGCCCCATTTCTTTCCACCAGAAGGCCTTTTGAAGTCGGAAGAGAGGGAAGAATTCAAGGCCGGAGAGTCTTCTTCGAATTCGTTACCCAAGCTCGAGGATCAGGCAACTCAGACAAGAAAAGGAGGCCATCGATGCTATGATATCCAGCATCAAGGCCGAAATCCCAAGGCTGAGTACCGAGCAGCTGACAGAACCGACGATTCTGATACTGATTCAAGCCTGCTTCTCCGATCAATAATAGTTGCCTGCCTCAATAAAAGATTTGCATTTCAGTTAAGACTTTATAGCGGTGGGAAAGCACTCATTTCTATTTCTTCTCCCTCCTCCAGCCGTATTGCGCCACCGATCGATCAAACAAAGGATTTCACCGATCAATAAGTCCTTAGTCAAGATCAATATAGTAGTTGTACTTCCCACCCCCTATCATTTGTGTTTCCAACTTCTAGTCCCGAGGCCGACAGAGAGAATGAAGCGGGGAGGACAGCCAATCTCTTATATCTCTCCTTTCAACAGGCTACCGGTTTCTTCTAGCTGAGATGGGATGTCTAATCCACCGGTATGCCTGGCTTCATCCCTTCATCTGGTTTCTCCTCCGGTCCGAGTCCGAACCACCTATATTAGGGATTTGCAGCTGGGTTTGGTATCTCGATCCTTGCACCTGGTCCGGCACCATCCGTCTCAGTAGATTCTTATGTTCAAGCTCGGGCATAATATTAGCAGTAGCAGTTCGAGATCATTATCGGGATTCATCTACATATCCATATCGGGATCAATCTAGAAGGACACCGGAACCCGCTGGCTCCATTGCTCGATGTCCGTCCGGAGAGGGGATGAGGTCGGTGCTATCTTTCCTCTCAGTGATCTACTATTATATAGTCAATCTTGATATCCCATCAAGGGAAGCGGCTAACAAGAGGTACAGAGGAACACGGGGAGGATGAATGCTTCTCTTCTGATACCGGTGCTGGTATCTCAATCTATAGATCCGTAGAGAAGTCAACTGCCAGTCGATACTAAGCCATTTTCGAAAGGAAAGCGGCCGGTCAATATCAATTGGTGAGAATGCTGCAATGATGGCCCTACTCTTATACTTAATACCATCTCGAGTGTTCCTGCAAATGCCGAATTCGCTTTCTCTTAGGTCTTGTTCTTGTCTTCTACGCAGGCATAGGCATAATATATTGTATGAACTGGAACGCACCTCAACTACTGCCCTTCCCTCTTTCCATTACCTCTACCTGCTCTGTCCCTGAACAGGCACCGGTGGAATAATAGAAAGCAAAGGCTTCACCCGTAACTGGAACAACATGGTAAGTATTTATGTTAACTCCTCCTCTGTCCCAAAGCCTTACCTTCCCTTTTCTTCTTCCCGTCCCCAACCGGCTCTCCTACTCTACTTTACCTTCCATTCTCAAGCCAAGCAATCGGGAAAGAAAGCAATTCAATTCCCTTACTCGCTTGCGAGTAAGCAAGTAAACTAACCTTATGGCTCTCGTCGTCTTAGGAGCTAGTGCCCAAGGAGCAGCCCCAGTGACATAGGCACTCCGGTCCTCATGGGCAAACATCCATTGCTCGGAAAGTCGAAAACATATCCTGTCATCCTTTTCTTTGATCTCACAGAAGGGGATTAGTTGGTATAAGACCCTTAGGAGATAGGCCATTTTTCCCTTCCCTTTGGTGCGTGGGCTCAGGCAAAGTCCTAAGCCAAGTCAGTCTTGATTTGCTACCATAGCAATTGAATCCTCTAACTCGTGAACCACTTTCTATCTCTTTTCTCGGGGCTATAGCCCTTAGGAATGGGTAAACAAGGTCTATGCTTGACGTACGGGGGATCCTTCCTCTTCAAGAAGAGCTGTTCTATGGAAAGAAAGCATCGCTTGAAAGCCCTACTAATTGGCTACCTTCTTGCATTGATCGAGAATGGGCAAATGGCAAAGCTCTCTTTCTATGGACATGTGAGCTAAGCCTTCTTTCCATTCGTCTTTCTTTTCCTTCTCTTTTCAATTCAAAGTACTGATTTGAACGTAGAGCTCATGCATGCTCCTTTGCTTTTCGAATAAGACAGCCCCTCACTAAGTAAGACAGCTTGGTCGGTCCTTGCTGCTGCTTGGATTCATACTGCTTGCTGATCCTTAAGCCTTTAGCAAGCTTGGTCTTGAGCATGACTCTCGGCCTTAGTCAACTCCTCTTCTCGCTCCTTGCTCTATTTGCTTTCTTTCCATCATAGAGTGATCCATCGAACTCCTATCTCTAATCGCGAAGGCTTAAGCCCTTCTTACCAAGACTGAGGGAAGTTCCTTACACACATCTAAGGTTTTCGTTATGGCATTGCTCCTTGAGCTATATTGATTGGTTGGGCACACTCTATCTCTCATTCATGAGCCGGGCTCTCTTCAATCAAGCTTGTTCCCTTTCAGCGTAAACTCCGAATCTGATAAGAGGTTCTCTGTCTTGATGTCTAGTATGGCTAGTCTAGGGCGCTCCCAGTGATCGATCGGTTACGAAAAGCCAGCGCCAAAAAGTGCCTCAGGAATCCACCCGTCGGTCAGAGGCCGGTCCCTTCATTCTCATAAAGCCTGGTGAGGAGCTCTTTCTCGCTATGGTGTATCAGTAGTAGAAAGCCCTTTGTCCGCTCTCTCTTATATAACCTGTCAGTCGGGGAAGGCCGAGTCTTTTCCTAAACTAAGATTAGTGGAAGGAGCTGTTAGGTCTATTGTTCTATCACCGAAGGCGGGAATCACAACCAGTTCTGTCTATGCGGTCGACCTCTGTTCCAGTGGTAGTTGGCTAGGTGGACGGCGGTGGTAGTGAAAAAGAGATTGTTGTTAGGCGGTCTCATCTCTCTTCTTCCCTTCCTTTAGTAGGAGCTAACAGGGCTAGGTAGCTTCCCTTCCTTCCTCAGGTGAATGTGCTAAGGTAGGCCCTTTTCTCTTCTTCGTATGCTCTTACCTGTTATGCGTGTAGGTAGCTAGGGTAGCATGCCCTGTCGAGTGATAGTGATTGGTTGTAGCGGGTTAGTCTGGCTGTCCTCATTCTAGTTGGTAGGCGTGCTGGTACGCTTGCTTGAGGGAGTGATTGCAGCTAGAGGTGAGTGCAGGTCGGGTACGCCCCTTGTCTGTCTGAAGTGATGGATGGTAGCTAGAGGCGCTAGTTGGGATGGTAGTACGATTGGTACGCGCATTTAGTCTTTGGAACTATTGGTAGCTGTTGGACTTGTTAGCTTGCTTCTTCCTTGCCCTACGGCGGTAGTAACAATCAGTAGGTACTTTCCAAAGTGATATTAGTGCTTTTATTAGGGGCAAGGCCTAACCTAATTAGTATAACCAACCTTCTGTTAGGACAGGAAAGCTTTATTGTTCCTCGGCCTACGGATTCTGTAACAAGAGCTCTCCTTCCTCCGTTCCTAGCGTGATTGGTGGAAAGCACTTTTCTATCAAAGTCACCAAGATAGAAATTCAAAAGAACACTGCTTAGCGCACAACCAAAAAGAGGGATTCCAACTTGAGGCATTGGAATCGGAACACCCTTAAAAGAAAGGAAGATCTTTAAGGTCCAAAAATAGCGATAGAAGACGAATAATAGGGGGACAGTCCAATACAGGAGCAAGTTTACACAAGAGATGGGAACGATAAACCAGAGAAAGATTCCCACTTAAATCCAGACGATATACACCCTCGTAGTTACCACCCTCAAATTTACCACCAGAAACCTGCGCCTTCTAGTAGCAAGCACCGCCAGAACCCTCTTGAACGCCGTAGACTTGATCAATGAAATAAAAACGATAAGCAAACCGCCTTGTTAAAAGACGAGAAAGCGCTAGAAAAACCAAACTATCCTCCTTAGTAGAACGAAGAAAAAAAAGATCCGGAAATTCTGAGAAAAGTATAGTGTGGTGTAACTTTGCTTTAGCACTACCCTTCGGAAAAAAGTCAACCAAGAGGGGGGAAAAATTATAACTATTGGACAAAACATACCTTTGAATCTCACGAACACGCGATTCACTCAAAGATGAAAGGGAAGAAGTCTCCTCATCAAGGCCGGTAGGAGAACCGCGAATGTACACATAAATTGAGCCAATCTCGAAACTCAGTTGTTCTAAAAAACAAGGAGCTAAGCCATTGAAAGAATTAGAATTAATACAGCTCATAGTACGTACCATTAGAAATCTGTTCCAACTAAGACTTAACCGCCGAAAATAATGATGCATTGGTGTGTTTTTGTTTGTCAGTCTTCATACGATATTATGAAATGATAAAAAAGAAAATCTTTCTTCCGCTTTTATCATCGATCTTTTTTCGGACGAGCGTCCTATTATCAATAGCAATTGAAAACGAAGACGATGGCTGCTTTTATTTGAGTTCGTAAGCCATTAGACATGCGAGGCTGAATCTGCATCGGTGTGATTGCTTCAACTGCTGCATCGTTCACTGCATCAGCTTTAGCTTTACCCACCTATCCGGAGAGTCAACCTGCTATAGCTTTTGCACTCATTCCCTTCTCTTCACTCTCCGGATTACGATCTGAACTCTTATGGTACAAAGGACTAGACCTACAAATTGCATATATAGACTTGTTTCTTTCTTGTTCTTCAATTTCGTCATCTCGCTATTTAGTGGAGGCTATCCTCTTCGTGCCAATCATTCCATCCATTCGTAAATCCCAATCTCGATCTCCCGTTTGAGAATCGCGTAGGTAAGAAAGATAGGCTCTCCAACGAAAGCGGATCCACATCTCCTCTACTATACTTCTGTTCCGACTGGCTTTAGTTCTCTCGTTCGTAGCTTATCTTGATCCCACTTGCAACTAAACTTATTAGCTGATTGGGTGAGTGGTAAGTTCCCATCATGGCGGTCTCGTATGAAATTGATTTGATTGTGAGAAACAGACTTTGTCTCAAGTATAGGAGCTAGTCGATCGAGGAAGTAGCCCATTTTCGTTTGTACATCTTTCTTTCTCCCATGCCTTTCTTGGTCGGACCAACCCAACCGGCAATTTCCTTCTTCCTGAGTTGGGAAGCAAGAACAAGTCTCTCTATTTTTTATTTCGGGAGCAGAGCAGTCAAAGAATGAACCAAACCAAATGATTGTTCTAGAATGGCTATTCCTCCCAAATGTTCTTTGTGATGCTGCGGAACCATGGCAATTAGGATCTCAAGACGCAGCAACACCTATGATGCAAGGAATAATGGACTTACATCACGATATCTTTTTCTTCCTCATTCTGATTTTGGTTTTCGTATCACGGATGTTGGTTCGCGCTTTATGGCATTTCCACTATCAAACTAATCCAATCCCGCAAAGGATTGTTCATGGAACTACTATCGAGATTCTTCGGACCATATTTCCTAGTATCATCCCGATGTTCATTGCTATACCATCATTTGCTCTGTTATACTCAATGGACGAGGTAGTAGTAGATCCAGCCATTACTATCAAAGCTATTGGACATCAATGGTATCGGAGTGCGCCTCTTCACGAGGGTGATTTAAGTGCAACGAAATGTA